TGGCTAAAATATCTTCTGCTTCATATAATTATCAATCAAATAAAAAGTTATTCTATGTATCAATCCTTACATCTCCTACAACTGGTGGAGTAACTGCCAGTTTTGGTATGTTAGGAGATGTTATTATTGCTGAACCCAACGCCTATATTGCTTTTGCGGGTAAAAGAGTAATTGAACAAACATTGAATAAAACAGTACCCGACGGTTCACAAGCGGCTGAGTATTCATTCCATAAGGGCTTATTTGACCCAATAGTACCGCGTAATCTTTTAAAAGGTGTTCTGAGTGAGTTATTTCAGCTGCACGGTTTCTTTCCTTTGAATAAAAACGCAAAAAAAAAATATCGAAATAAAATGAAAATATAGATATAGAAGTGATTTCTATGTCTACAAGGATGGGGGAATAATTAAATTTCTTAAACCTAAAGCGGATTATCATATATATTCGTCTAAAAAGATGAATAGGTACACTTCATTTAGTTCTCATTCCTTGCACTTATTAACTACTTAAATATTAATATTATTTAGAATAGTTTCTATATAATAGAGATACTTATCATAAGATATCTTTATAATAGGTACAAATATTAAATCGAGGTACCCATTCTATGACAGATCTTAACTTACCCTCCATTTTTGTCCCTTTAGTGGGCCTAGTATTTCCTGCGATTGCAATGGCTTCTTTATTTCTTCATGTCCAAAAAAATAAGATTGTCTAGATCCGATGGGACCAAATTTCATCAATTTATTTCAACACTGAATCATAATACAGATATTTGTTTAGTGTAATATGGGACAATATGTGGCTTTTTCCGAACACAAACGAAAGAACTGTTATGCATGCGGATACATGATATCCGCATAAATGTATGTATATGATATGCGGGTATATCTGGTTAAAAACGATCGGCGAATATTTTGATAATAGAAAGTATATGTATCTAACCAATTATTCCTAATGGTTCATATCAGACTAGTGCTAGTTGATGAAAGTTACTTCGGCATCATGAAAAGTAAAGTCAAATTTTTTCTCAATTCCAATCGAATGCAACTGGGTCTAGTATAGTATGAACTGGCGATCAGAACATATATGGATAGAACTTATAACAGGGTCTCGAAAAGCAAGTAATTTTTGCTGGGCCTGTATCCTTTTTTTAGGTTCACTAGGATTCTTAGTGGTTGGAACTTCTAGTTATCTTGGTAGGAATCTGATACCTGGATTTCCATCTCAGCAAATCATTTTTTTTCCACAAGGAATCGTGATGTCTTTCTATGGAATCGCGGGTCTATTCATTAGTTCATATTTGTGGTGCACAATTTCATGGAATGTAGGTAGTGGTTATGACCGATTCGATAGAAAAGAAGGAATAATGTGTATTTTTCGTTGGGGATTCCCTGGAATAAATCGTCGCATCTTCCTTCGCTTCTTTATGAAAGATATCCAATCAATCAGAATGGAGGTTCAAGAGGGTCTTTTTCCTCGTCGTATTCTTTATATGGAAATCAGAGGCCAAGGAAACATTCCCTTGACTCGTACTGATGAGAATTTGACTCCGCGAGAAATTGAGCAAAAAGCTGCTGAATTGGCCTATTTCTTGCGCGTACCAATTGAAGTATTTTGAAATGAACCAAACGAAGAATGAATGTTTTCTCCACATAATAGAAGGAGCTTGCTAATTTCCCTTTTTTTTAATACAATTGAAGTTTCCTCAGACTGTTCATTCGAGAAAAACATGTTAGATTCCATTTCCTCGTTCCGTTAACGCAACAACCCGCTAGAATAAAACAAAAGTTGGGGAACGTATATGGAACAACTACAACTATTCCAACTATAATAAATATAATAAACTATAATAAGAATACATTTTTTCTATACCAAAACCCTTTTGTATCCGTATTTGTATGCGTATAGGGCCCAACTCCATATTTATTACTTAATTTATTTACTTTTTATATTATATATATATATTTCTCTATCTATTTATTTCTAATTTTTTTTCATCCGAAAAAGGACCCTTATTTTATTTCTATATTCCTTAATTCCTTCTGGATCTAAGGAGTCAATTATTATACAAAAATGGGAATAGATCCATAGGTTCCATACCTTGTTATAGAACTTGTGCTTTAGAGAAACATCAGATCAGATAGAGTTGACAAATGAAGCAGTTCATTAACAATTCACAGATAAAAAAAAATGAAAAAAAAGAAAGCATTGATTTCCCTCCCATATCTTGCATCTATAGTATTTTTGCCCTGGTGGGTCTCTCTCTCATTTCAAAAAAGTCTCGAACCTTGGATTATTAATTGGTGGAATACTAGGCAATCCGAAACTTTTTTGAATGATATTCAAGAGAAAAATGTTATAGAAAAATTCCTAGAATTAGAAGAACTATTCTTGTTGGATGAAATGATAAAAGAATACCCAGAGACACATATACAAAATATACAAAAGCTTCGTATAGGAATACACAAGGAAACGATACAATTGGTCAAAACACACAATGAATATCATCTCCATATCATTTTGCATTTTTCGACAAATATAATATGTTTCGCTATTTTAAGCGGTTATTTTATTCTGGGTAATGAAGAACTTGTCATTCTTAATTCTTGGGTTCAGGAATTCTTCTATAACTTAAATGACACAATAAAAGCTTTTTCGATTCTTTTAGTTACTGATTTATGGATTGGATTTCACTCGACCCATGGTTGGGAACTAATGATTGGTTCGATCTACAATGATTTTGGATTGGCTCATAACGACCAAATTATATCTGGTCTTGTTTCCACTTTTCCAGTTATTCTAGATACAATTGTGAAATATTGGATCTTCCGTTTTTTAAATCGCGTATCTCCTTCGCTTGTAGTCATTTATCATTCAATGAATGAATGAAGAACTTATTTGATCTCCTGATATCAATCCAAATTTTTCTTCGCGCATAAAGAAAGCATTTTCCATTTGACTTATTCTTTCTTTATACTTCTACCTCTTCAAGGTATTTGTCCTATTTCAATAGAATTATTTCAGTACAATGGCAGACTCGTGGATAGGGAACTATACTAGCTACCTATCTAATTTATTGTAGAAATTCCTGGATGAATGATTGGATCATGCAAAATAGAAATACTTTTTCTTTTTCTTGGGTAAAGGAACAGATCGCTCGATCTATTTCTGTATCGATCATGATATATGTAATAACTCGAACATCTATTTCAAATGCGTATCCCATTTTTGCGCAGAAAGGTTATGAAAATCCACGAGAAGCAACTGGGCGAATTGTATGCGCCAATTGCCATTTAGCTAATAAGCCTGTGGATATTGAAGTTCCGCAAGCTGTACTTCCTGATACTGTATTTGAAGCAGTTGTTCGAATTCCTTATGATATGCAACTGAAACAAGTTCTTGCTAATGGTAAAAAAGGGGCTTTGAATGTAGGGGCTGTTCTTATTTTACCCGAGGGATTCGAATTAGCCCCCCCCGATCGTATTTCCCCCGAGGTGAAAGAAAAGATAGGAAATCTGTCTTTTCAAAGTTATCGTCCCAATAAAAGAAATATTCTTGTAATAGGTCCTGTTCCTGGTCAGAAATATAGTGAAATCGTCTTTCCCATTCTTTCCCCCGACCCTGCTACGAAGAAAGACGTTCACTTCTTAAAATATCCCATATATGTAGGTGGGAATAGGGGAAGGGGTCAGATTTATCCTGATGGGAGCAAGAGTAACAATACAGTCTATAATGCTACATCCGCGGGTATAGTAAGCAGAATAGTACGCAAAGAAAAAGGAGGATATGAAATAATCATCGTTGATGCATCGGATGGACACCAAGTGGTTGATATTATACCTCCAGGACCAGAACTTCTTGTTTCAGAGGGTGAATCCATCAAGCTTGATCAACCATTAACAAGCAATCCTAATGTAGGGGGATTTGGTCAGGGAGATGCCGAAATAGTGCTTCAAGATCCATTACGCGCCCAAGGCCTTTTGTTCTTCTTGGCATCCGTTATTTTGGCACAAATTTTTTTGGTTCTTAAAAAGAAACAATTTGAAAAGGTTCAATTATACGAAATGAATTTCTAGATCCAGAGATTCCTTACCATCAAGTCGGTAAAAAACGCGGAATTCTTGTCGATCAATACAATTAAATATATATGATCAATAAATTCTGTAAATCCCTTTGCTTGCTTTGTTTATACTATTTTTTCGGGATGTATGGAATTCTTTACTTGTATCCCATTCCTAGCACTAGACAATAGGCATACAAAAACAAAGGAAGAGGAGACAGGGCAAGGACGGGATAAATGAAAGGAATGGTACTGGATTATAAGTCTTACTAATCTTCTATTCGACACAAGAAAAAGGACTTTGTACCCTTTCTTGTGTCGTCTTGTATCGAAATAATGATGATTTTTCTCTTGTTCGCCAAAGATTACTATTTCTTCGTTTCCGGGTCTATCGGAATTCCTTTGTTTAGATTCATAAGAAGTAGTAGACAAACAAAAAGGGTTAGGGGGGTAATTCATCGAGCAAATGGGACTTTTTCTATTATTCAATTAACTTCAACGTAGAATAGAACTTATTTATAAAAGAAAAAGAAAAATTCTTCAAACAAAAAAATGACTTTAACTCTTTTTATTGAGAAGCGGATTAGATTTGATTTTTACGCATACCCCAATCCTTTTTATTTTATCTTTTTTTATAGAGTAAGGTTCTATTTGTTTAGTATGGAAATGATTTGCAGGATGTCTCATCCGTTTAAATCCATATAATTATCCATAAAATCGATTGATTCCTTCTTGTTGCTTCTCGTAAGAGTTAATATTATATTATGGAGGAACGACAGAGCCTATAAATCAATCAATAGAAATAGATTCCATTCCGTTGTTCAAAAACATCATAAGAAACAAAGGAATAAAGTGGTTTGAAAGATCAGAGCAAAGGATCCTTTTTGTCATTTCTACGAAAATTTTTATTTTTATTATGTTGACTGGATAACTTTCC